GATCCGTAGTAGGTGAAAAAATAACACGTTTGGCTGAGTATGCTACCAATAAACTTTTACCTCTTATTCTAGTGTGTGCTTCCGGAGGAGCCCGCATGCAAGAAGGAAGTTTGAGCTTGATGCAAATGGCTAAAATATCTTCCGCTTTATACGATTATCAATCAAATAAAAAGTTATTTTATGTCGCAGTCCTTACATCCCCTACCACAGGGGGGGTGACGGCTAGTTTTGGTATGTTGGGAGATATCATTATTGCTGAACCCAACGCTTACATTGCATTTGCGGGTAAAAGAGTAATTGAACAAACATTGAATAAGACAGTACCCGAGGATTCACAAGTGGCTGAATATTTATTCCATAAGGGCTTATTCGATCTAATCGTACCACGTAATCTTTTAAAGGATGTTCTGAGTGAATTATTTCGTCTACATGCTTTCTTTCCTTTGGATCAAACTTAGATTAAGTAGAGCTGTAGAGTAGAGTTTTAATTTCTTTTTTATTTATTTTTTAATAAATAATTTTTTTTTAATGAAAATTATTAAATTATAAGACAAGATTATTAAATTATAAGACAAGATTATTAAATTATAAGACAAGAGCACGAAAATAACTAATAATATGAATAATAAAAAGGTGTATTATCATACATATATTTCGTGTAGAAAAGTGTAGAAGGGTGAATAAGTCCATTTATTTACATATTTTTATAACTCTTTTAAAATAAAAAATTATTAAAACATAGACTTATATGTATTCCTTATTTAGGTATATACTCACTTAGGTATACTTAGTATAATATAAGTATTATATATGAATTATAAAATATCTTTATAACAATATAAGGTTAAAATAAGAATCTAAAACAATAAATAAAAATAAACAATAAATAAAAATAACAGGTACAAATATTAAATCGAGGTACCCACTCAATGATAACTCTCAATAGCTTTCCCTCCATTTTTGTGCCTTTAGTGGGCTTAGTATTTCCGGCAATTGCAATGGTTTCTTTATTTCTTCATGTTCAAAAAAACAAGATTTTTTAGATACTATAGGCACAACCCCTATCCAATCCATTTTTTTTTTTTTTTTTTTTTCAAAACTTACTTTACACCCCTAATCTATTCTTTTTAGTAGAATATGTTATAAATGGTATAACAGGCGGCTTCTTTCGAGCATAAGCTCTTATGTAGGTGTAAACATGATATATGGGTAAATTAATTATAACAATTTTCAAATGGGCAAATGGATCGGTAGCAGGGAGAATTTCGGAAATGTAAAGTCAATATATCTATATGTGGATATCCATAGGAAATCATATGAAAGAGATGTTATTATTTTAGTTTGGATCTAAGTAATTCGATTAATTTTTCTAAAATAAAAGTTTCACATCACAGTAGTGCTGGTTGATGAGAGTTACTTCGGAAATAAAAAAAGTAAAATAAAAATTATTTTTGTTATTCTTCCAATTCCAATAAAATGCAACCAGGTCTAGTGAGAGTATGAGTTGGCGATCAGAACGTATATGGATAGAACTTATAGGGGGATCTCGAAAAATAAGCAATTTCGCTTGGGCCCTCATTCTTTTTTTAGGTTCATTAGGATTTGTATTGGTTGGAACCTCTAGTTATTTTGGTAGGAATTTTATATCTTTATTTCCTTATCAGCAAATAAATTTTTTTCCACAGGGGATCGTGATGTCTTTCTATGGGATCGCGGGTCTCTTTATTAGCTCCTACTTGTGGTGCACAATTTTGTGGAATGTGGGTAGTGGTTATGATCGATTTGATATAAAAGAGGGCGTAGTGTGTATTTTTCGTTGGGGATTTCCTGGAAAAAACCGGCGCATATTCCTGCGATTCCTTATGAAAGATATTCAGTCCATAAGAATAGAAAATAAAGAGGGTCTTTTTGCTCGTCGGGTCCTTTATATGGAAATCAGAGGCCAGGGGGCCATTCCCTTGACGCGTACTGATGAGAATTTGACTCCACGAGAAATTGAGCAAAAAGCTGCTGAATCGGCCTATTTCTTGCGCGTACCAATTGAAGTATTTTGAAAAAAAAAAAAAAAAAAAGAACTGAAAAATGAATACTTTGAAAGAGGGAAAAAACTCAAGTAACTCCCCTTTTTTTCTATACCATAACTTAACGGAAGTTTGTTCTGAATGCCTATTCAAGCCAAAGTAAACGTATACGAAGCAACCCTAAAACGAAATTTTTTGTGTCCATAATTTTTTTTTTTTTTTTTTGAAATATTTTATTTAATAGAGCGCGAGTTCTTTAGTCTCGAAATCCAACTAATATTAATTTGAAGCGAGCTCTTTCTTATTCTATTTCTGTATTCTTTATAGATTCAAGGACTAACCTAACCACTCTGCTGCATCACAAATAAAAACCTCGAAATATATTAATGGACTCGACAGCTTGGGTTGGGATATAACTTATGCTTGATATAAATATTAGTATCGTATAGAGTCGACGCAGGGGTGAGTTCATTAAAATTTCACAAATTCACAGACGAAAAAATGGTAAAAAAGAAAGTATTAATTTCCCTTCTATATCTTGCATTTATAGTATTTTTGCCTTGGTGGATCTCTCTCTCATTTAAAAAAAGTCTGGAATCTTGGATTACTAATTGGTGGAATATGAGGCAATCCGAAATTTTTTTGAATGATATTCAAGAAAAGAGTATTCTAAAAAAATTAATAGACTTAGAGGAACTCCTTCGTTTGGAGGAAATGATAAAGGAATACCCAGAAACGCATTTACAAAAGCTTCGCGTCGAAATCTACAAAGAAACGACCCAATTGATCAAGATGCACAATGAGGATCGTATCCATACAATTTTACACTTCTCGACAAATATAATCTGTTTCGTTATTCTAAGCGGTTATTCTATTCTAGGTAATGAAGAGCTTGTTATTCTTAACTCTTGGGTTCAAGAATTCCTATATAACTTAAGCGACACACTAAAGGCTTTTTGTATTCTTTTATTAACTGATTTATGTATAGGATTCCATTCTCCCCACGGTTGGGAATTAATGATTGGCTCTGTCTACAAAGATTTTGGATTTGTTCATAATGATCAAATTATATCTGGTCTTGTTTCTACTTTTCCAGTCATTTTAGATACAATTTTTAAATATTGGATCTTTCGTTATTTAAATCGTGTATCTCCTTCACTTGTAGTGATTTATCATTCAATGAATGACTAAAAAATGATCTAACGGCCCAATTATAATATTTGTTACTTTGTACATAAACAAAACACTCAAAATTGTACCTATTCTTTCTATCCAGTAAAGGTATTTCTCCAATATTTCAGAAAAATTATTTCGGTAAATATCAAAATTATAGATAGGGAACTCTACTAGCGACCTACCTACTTTTATTGTAGAAATTTTCGGGATCAATGATTGGACCATGCAAACTAAAAAAACCTTTTCGTCGATAAAGAAAGAGATTACTCGATCCATTTCCCTATCGCTCATGATATATATAATAACCCAGGCACCCGTTTCAAACGCCTATCCCATTTTTGCACAGCAGGGTTATGAAAATCCACGAGAAGCAACGGGCCGTATTGTATGTGCCAATTGCCATTTAGCTAATAAACCCGTGGATATCGAGGTTCCACAAGCAGTACTTCCGGATACTGTATTTGAAGCAGTTGTTCGAATTCCCTATGATCTGCAAGTGAAACAAGTTCTTGCTAATGGTAAAAAAGGAGCTTTGAATGTGGGGGCTGTTCTTATTTTACCCGAGGGGTTTGAACTAGCCCCGCCCGATCGTATTTCACCCGAGATTAAAGAAAAGATAGGAAATCTGTCTTTTCAAAGTTACCGCCCTACTAAAAAAAATATTCTTGTGATAGGTCCTGTTCCTGGTCAGAAATATAGTGAAATCACCTTTCCTATTCTTTCCCCGGACCCCGCTACTAAGAAAGATGCTCATTTTTTAAAATATCCCATATATGTAGGCGGGAACAGAGGGAGGGGTCAGATTTATCCCGACGGGAGCAAGAGTAACAATAATGTTTATAATGCTACAGCAGCGGGTATAGTAAACAAAATTATAAGAAAAGCAAAAGGGGGATACGAAATAACCATAGTTGGGGCATCGGATGGGCGTCAAGTGGTTGATATTATCCCCCCAGGGCCGGAACTTCTTGTTTCTGAGGGCGAATCCATCAAACTTGATCAACCATTAACGAGTAATCCTAATGTGGGCGGATTTGGTCAGGGGGATGCAGAAGTAGTACTTCAAGATCCATTACGTGTCCAAGGCCTTTTGCTCTTCTTGGCATCTGTTATTTTGGCACAAATCTTTTTGGTTCTTAAAAAGAAACAATTTGAGAAGGTTCAATTGTCCGAAATGAATTTCTAGATCCACGGAGTTTTCAACATTAAACTATAAAAAGAAATAAACTTTTGTTGGCAATTATATTATGTAATTGTGTATGATCAATTTTTTTTTGTTTCTTGTTTCGGATTTCGGGAATTACTTATACTGGTCGTGATGTGTGTATTGTGAAGAAGACTATTTAATTTTCCTTATCTTTTATTTGTTTTTTCAACTCAAATCGAAGTGATATAGGATGAATCCTTAGTTTTATATTTGAATAACATCAAAACAAAAGAGAAATAAGCGGAGAATATAAGCTAAAGCATAAATGAAAGAAACAAAGGGTTTAGGGGGGGGTTCTGCGTCTACTAGTCTTTGACACAAGAAAAGGGATTTTACACAACCCCTTCTTGTGTCGAATTAAATAGGATTGTTGATACTATTTGTCAACAACTCCTATTCTTAGGTTCCATTTTTTTATCATAACCTTTTTCCTATTTAGCATGTCATGTTTAAGTAGTGGACAAACAAAAATATAGGTAAATTTATTGAACAAAACAAATAGAACTTCTTCAATTTAAATGAACTTCTAAAATATAAAAAAGGAAACTTTGATTAGATTAAATAAATTAAATTTATTTAAAGTATTTATTTATTTA